GATTCTTTAATCAACAATCAGCTAATTCATGAATCCTTTAGTCCAATTCAATCTCCGAATTGGACTAATTTTTCACTGACAAAAAAAAAAAAGAAGGATATGATTGATAGAACAAGCACAATCAAAAATCAAATAGAAAGAATTATAAAAGAGAAAAAAAAAATAACCCCAACCACCGGAATATATATTAGTCCTAACAAAAGAAGTTATAATACTAAAAGATTCAAATTACCAAAAAATATTTGGCAAATAGTAAAAAGAAGAAATGCCCAATTAGTCTCTAAATTAGATTCTTTTATAAAAATTTTCGTTGAAAGGATATACATAGATATTTTTTTATTTATTATTAATATTTTCAAACCGAATACACAACTTTTTATTGAATCAATAAAAAAAATTATGGAGAAATCCATTAATAAGGCAAATCAAGAAAGAATTAATAAAAAAAAAAAAAATACAATTTACTTTATTTCGACTATAAAAAAATCAATTGATACTATTAGCAATAAGACAAATTCACATATTTTTTGTGACTTATCCTACTTGTCACAAGCATATGTATTTTACAAATTATCACAAACTCAAGTTATTAATTTGTATAAATTAAGATCGATTTTCCACTACCCCCGAACGTCTTTTTTTCTTAAGACGGAAATAAAGCATTCTTTTGAAAGACAAGGAATAATTCATTCTGAATTAAGTCTTAAGAAACTTCCAAATTATGGAATGAATCAATGGAAAAATTGGTTAAAAAGACATTATCAATATGATTTATCCCCAATTAGATGGTCTAAATTAATATCAGAAAAATGGAGAAATAAAGTTAATCAACATCGTATAGCTCAAAATCAAAATTTCAAATGTAATTCATATGAAAAGGATCAATTAATTCATTACAAAAAACAAAAGGATTATGAAGTATATTCATTAGTGAATCAAAAAGAGAATTTTCAAAAAAACTCTAGATATGATCGTTTATCATATAAATCTATTAATTATGAAAATAAGGGGGATTTATCTATTTCTGAATCACCCTTTCAAGTACAAGTAAATAAGAACCAAGACTTTTTTTATAATTCCAACACATATACACACAATCCTTTTGAAATGTTGGAGAGTATCCCTATCAGTCATTATCTAGGAAAGGGCGATATTAGATATATGGAAAAAAACCCCGATAGAAAATATTTTAATTGGAAAATTATCAATTTTTATCTTAGAAAAAAAGTCGATATTGAGGCCTGGGTCAAGATCGGTACCAAGAATAATCAAAATACTAAGATTGGTACTAATAATTATCAAATAATTGATAAAATTGATAAAAAGGACCTTTTTTATCTTACGTTTTCGCAAAATCCCCCCAAAAATTCCCCAAGTCCAAAAAAGGGTTTTTTGGATTGGATGGGAATGAATGAAGAAATACTAAATCGTCCCATTTCGAATTTTGAACTTTGGTTCTTTCCAGAATTCGTACTCCTTTATAATCTATATAAAATGAAACCGTGGGTTATACCAAGCAAAGTACTTCTTTTCAATTTAAATCTAAATGAAAATGTTATTAGTGAAAATAAAAACATTGATGGAAAACAAAAGGGGGAATGTGTTATACCATCGAATAAACAAATAAAGAATCAAAATCGAAATCAAAAAGAAAAAGAACCCGCTGCAGGCCGAGGAGATCTTAAATCAGATGCACAAAAACAAGGGAATCTTGGATCCATTTCTTCAACAAACCAAGAAAAAGATAGTCAAGAGGATTATGGAATATCAAAGATAAAAAGAAAAGGGGGTCAAAAGAAAAAACAATACAAAAGCAAGACGGAAGCAGAACTAGATTTCTTCCTGAAACCTTATTTACTTTTTCAATTGAGATGGAGTGATGTTTTAAATCAAAGAATGATCAATAATGTCAAAATATATTGTCTCCTGCTTAGACTACTAAATCCAAGAAAAATTACTATATCCTCGATTCAAAGAAGAGAAATAAGTTTGGATATAATGCTGATTCAGAAAAATTTAAGTCTTGCAGAATTGATCAAAAGGGGAGTATTGGTTATCGAACCCACCCGTCTGTCTGTAAAAAATGATGGACAATTTATTATGTATCAAACCTTAGGTATTTCGTTAGTTCATAAGAGTAAGCACCAAACTAATCAAAGAGACCAAGAACAAACATATGTTGATAAGAATTATTTTGATTTGCTTGTCCCTGAAAATATTTTATCGCCCAGACGCCGTAGAGAGTTGAGAATTCTAATTTGTTTCAATTCACAAAATAGGAATGATGTTGATAGAAATTCAGCATTTTGCACCAAGAACAACTGCAGTCAATTTTTGGACAAAAAGAAAGATCTTGATAAAGATAAAAATGAATTAATTAAATTAAAGTTTTTTCTTTGGCCTAATTATCGATTGGAAGATTTAGCTTGTATGAATCGCTATTGGTTTGATACCAATAATGGCAGTCATTTCAGTATGTTAAGGATACATATGTATCCACGGTTGAAAGGTGGTTGATAATACATTTTTCGTATATATGCTCTATTCTATAGGGTATATGAAAGCAAACAGGATTCACACATGACCTGTCTTGCATCTCATTCTAATATGGATAGTAAAATCAATAACGTATCAATTAGACCTAGAAATCAATTAACAGAATCTTATTCATTTTAGGTCTAATTTATGTCCTTTTCTGAATGGAAAAATGGATCACCTTTTTTGATTCCTATCTATCAAAGTTAATTCAAAACTGGATTGATTAATATGAATTGATAAAATTGGGAGTCCCTAAAGAAATTCAAATTATTATATATACCACATTAAAAGAATATCATTATTATTACTCATCAGTAAAATCCATATTTGCCTAAAAGGAGGAAGGGGGGAATATTTTATGGTAAAAACTACACCCATTTCAGTTATTTCTGAAGAAGAAAACAGGGGGTCTGTTGAATTTCAAGTATTCCGTTTTACCAATAAAATACGGAGACTGACTTCCCATTTGGAATCACACAAAAAAGACTATTTATCTCAGAGAGGTTTGCGAAAAATTTTGGGAAAACGTCAACGGTTGTTGGCTTATTTGGCAAAAAAAAATGGAGTACGTTATAAAGAATTAATTGGTCAGTTGAGTATTCGAGAGACAAAAACTCGTTAATTGGAAGAGTCATGTTATTTTAAGTCTTTATTTTATTCGTTTAAATTTTGATCAACTTCTTTTAACTTTCAACAATTCATGGAAGAATGAATCGGTAAAAAACTTATGACTGTACCAGCTACAAGAAAAGACCTCATGATAGTCAATATGGGTCCTCACCACCCATCAATGCATGGTGTTCTTCGACTCATCGTTACTTTAGATGGTGAAGATGTTATTGACTGTGAACCCATATTGGGTTATTTACACAGAGGGATGGAGAAAATTGCGGAAAATAGAACAATTATACAATATTTGCCCTATGTAACACGTTGGGATTATTTAGCTACTATGTTCACAGAAGCAATAACCGTAAATGGACCTGAACAATTAGGCAATATTCAAGTACCTAAAAGAGCTAGCTATATCCGAGTCATTATGTTGGAGTTGAGTCGTATAGCTTCCCATTTGTTATGGCTTGGTCCCTTTATGGCAGATATTGGCGCACAGACCCCTTTCTTCTATATTTTTCGAGAAAGAGAATTAATATATGATCTATTCGAAGCTGCTACCGGTATGCGAATGATGCATAATTTTTTTCGTATTGGCGGAGTAGCTGCCGATCTACCTCATGGCTGGATAGATAAATGTTTAGATTTTTGCGATTATTTTTTAACAGGGGTTACTGAATATCAAAAGCTTATTACACGCAATCCTATTTTTTTAGAACGAGTTGAGGGCGTAGGCTTTATTGGCGGAGAAGAAGCACTAAATTGGGGTTTATCAGGACCAATGCTACGAGCTTCCGGAATACAATGGGATCTTCGTAAAGTTGATCATTATGAGTGTTACGACGAATTTGATTGGGAGGTTCAATGGCAAAAAGAAGGGGATTCGTTAGCTCGTTATTTAGTACGAATCAGCGAAATGACAGAATCCATAAAAATTATACAACAGGCTCTGGAAGGAATTCCAGGGGGACCCTATGAGAATTTAGAAATCCGACGTTTTGATAAAGTAAAAGATCCCGAATGGAATGATTTTGAATATCGATTTATTAGTAAAAAACCTTCTCCGACTTTTGAATTGTCGAAACAAGAACTTTATGTGAGAGTCGAAGCCCCAAAAGGAGAATTAGGAATTTTTCTGATAGGAGATCAGAGTGTTTTTCCTTGGAGATGGAAAATTCGTCCACCGGGTTTTATCAATTTGCAAATTCTTCCTCAGTTAGTTAAAAGAATGAAATTGGCTGATATTATGACGATACTGGGTAGCATAGATATTATTATGGGAGAAGTTGATCGTTAAAATGATAATTGATACAACCGAACTACAAGCTATTAATTCTTTTTTCAGATTGGAATCCTTAAAAGAGGTCTATGGGATCATATGGATGCTTGTCCCTATTTTGACTCTTGTATTAGGAATCACAATAGGTGTACTCGTGATTGTTTGGTTAGAAAGAGAAATATCTGCAGGGATACAACAACGTATTGGACCTGAATACGCCGGTCCCTTAGGAATTCTTCAAGCTCTAGCAGATGGTACAAAACTACTTTTCAAAGAGAATCTTCTTCCATCTAGAGGAGATGCTCTTTTATTCAGTATCGGACCATCCATCGCAGTCATATCAATTTTCGTAAGTTATTCAGTAATTCCTTTTGGCTATCGCCTTGTTCTAGCCGATCTTACTATTGGTGTTTTTTTATGGATCGCCATTTCAAGTATTGTTCCTGTTGGACTTCTTATGTCGGGCTATGGATCAAATAATAAATATTCCTTTTTAGGTGGTCTAAGGGCTGCTGCTCAATCAATTAGTTATGAAATACCATTAGCTCTATGTGTATTATCAATATCTCTA